TATTTTATATATAAATTAAAAGTTTTTTTTTGAAATTTGTTATTATAGGTTTTTCTTTTTGTTTGTTTAATTTTTTCTTAATTTTTGTATTTTATTTTGGTATAATATAAATTATTTATATTAATATATTACATTTTATACAATTAATCGATTATTATAAGTTATATATTTATGAGGATTATAGGATCATATTTGTTTAGTTTTAAGAGAAGATATTAACTTATTTATATATATATTAATTAAATATTTTACATTATTATAATTTGATATATATATATAATTTATTTATATTAATACAATTATTATTTAATATAATCAATTATATTAAATATATGAATACATTATAATAATATTATATAAAATTAGATTAATTAATTATAAAATATATAATTATATAATAATACATTTAATTTTATATTAATACATATTATATTAAATATCTATATTATTTTAACCTAAATTATTTATATTATTTAATCTTTATTTATAATTATAAAAAAATAAAGATTAAATAATGAAAAGGAAAGAATATAAAGCACCTTTGTTGTGTTAGTACCATACTGATCTTTAATTATATACAATAGAGAAGTTGTTGTGGTCAAGAACTAGGTAGTGTTTTATTTTTTTTTGACTTTATTGTGTTTATTTTTTTTTGTATTTCTTAATATTTTTGTTTTTTCTTTAATTTTATTAAAAATTTATTATTTCATTTTATTTGTTTTTGTTAAAAAGTTTTATTCTTGCTTATTTATTCACTATTTCTTTGTATTATATGTGAGTTTTGTTTAACTAAATGTTCTTTTATGCAGTAATTTGATTTGATTATCAAGTGATTTTGGAATCAGCAATTGATTTAATGTCGGCATGATTCGTGCCAGCAGCCGCGGTTATACGATTGATTTAAGTGAATATTATTGGTTGTAGCAGTTATTTATATTATTAGAGTTTAATTATAAATTTATAGGGTGAAATTTTAAATTTTTTTATAATTCTTTTTATGAATCTGTGAAACTTAAATAATAAACTAGGATTAGATACCCTATTATTTTAAGTGTTAATTTTATTTACCAGGGTACTGTTAGTTAAAGTCTTTAAACCCAAAGAATTTGGCGGTATCTCATTCCATTCAGAGGAACTTATCCCGTAATTGATAATACACGATTAACTTTACTTAATTTATTTGTTTGTATATCTCCGTTATCAGAAAATCTTTTTAGAGTTATAATTTTCTTGATTTATAATTATAAAATATTTCAGGTCAAGGTGCAGCTTATAATTAAGTGAGGATGGGTTACAATATATTTTTGCGTATAATGGATTTATTAGTGAAACACTATTAATGAAGGTGGATTTGATAGTAATTTAATTTATTTAATTTAATTGATATTGGCTCTGAGGTGTGTACACATCGCCCGTCGCTCTCATTATTGATTGTTCTATTTTATTTTAAAGGTAGAGTTCAAGTTAGATGAGATAAGTCGTAACATAGTAGATGTACTGGAAAGTGTATCTAGTAAGATTTTCAAGATATAACTTATTAGTAAAGTATTTCATTTACACTGAAAATTGTTCTGTGCAAATCAGGATATCTTGATTATTTATTAGATTATATTTTTTGCTTGTTATTTTAATTATTTAATAGAAATAATTTTTTTGTTTATGTGTCTTAGTATATTTTGTTGAATTGATTTTTTTTATTATAGTTTATTAGTAATGTAATTGGATTTTGAAATAATTATTTAAGTTTAATAAAGTAAATTTTGTTTGTTGTACCTTTTGTATCAGGGTTTATCAAAATTTTTGTATTTATATACTTGTCTCGATTTAGGTTGATTTAAAAACAACTTATAGTTAATGTATCATAATTATTGTTGAGTTGTTTTTAGAAATGAAATGTTAATCGTTTCCTAAGATATCTAGTTTCTCAAGAAAAAATTTAATTTTTTAAAGTTTATTGTTTTTATTTAATTTTTTAATTAAAAATATTTACTTATTTATTCTTTAGGGGATAAGCTCTAAAGTTTAATAATCTATAATTTTTTTATTTTATGGAAAATAGTAGGCTTTAGACCAGCTATCTATTGGATTACGTTTTAGTTCATTATTTTTTATTTTGATTTTATAATTATTTTAGGTTTTGTATTGGGATTTTTAATTAAATTTTATAATTTTTGTAATAATGATTGAATTAGTATATTAATTTGTTTATAATATTTTCTTTTTAAAATTTATTATAAGGAACTAGGCAAAATTGATTTCCGCCTGTTTATCAAAAACATGTCCTCTTGATAATATTATGAGGTCTGGCCTGCTCACTGACGAGTATTTTAAAGAGCCGCGGTAATTTGACCGTGCAAAGGTAGCATAATCATTAGTCTCTTAATTAGGGGCTGGAATGAATGGCTTGACGAGAAATCTACTGTCTCTTAATAAAATTTTGAATTTAACTTTTAAGTCAAAAGGCTTAAATTTTTCTTTAGGACGAGAAGACCCTATAGAGCTTGACATTTTATTTTTATATAATTTTTAGTTAGTCTTTTTATATTTAATGATAATGTTTTGTTGGGGTGACATGAAGAATAATTAAACTCTTCGTTATTAAATCATTGATTTATGTGTATAGAATGATCCATAATTTATGATCATAAGATTAAGTTACCTTAGGGATAACAGCGTAATTATTTTCGAGAGCTCATATCAACAAATTAGATTGCGACCTCGATGTTGGATTAAGAAAAATTTTGGGTGCAGTAGCCCAGTGATTAGGTCTGTTCGACCTTTAAATTCTTACGTGATCTGAGTTCAGACCGGCGTGAGCCAGGTCGGTTTCTATCCTAAGTATATTTAACCACATTAGTACGAAAGGACCATGTGGTTAGAATATTTTTTATGTTATTGATTAATATTAATAAATTACTATTTTGACAGATTAATGTGTTGAATTTAGAATTCATTTATGTAGATTTTTTCTACAAATAGTATTGATATTTTATGATTTATTTATATTTATTTTAAACTTTTTGCTTTTGGTAATTTGTGTTTTGATTAGTGTTGCTTTTTTAACCTTATTAGAACGTAAAGTTTTAGGTTATATTCAAATTCGAAAGGGTCCAAACAAGGTTGGTTTTGCAGGGATTCCACAACCTTTTAGTGATGCTATTAAGCTTGTTTGTAAGGAGCAGCCTATTCCTATTATATCAAATTATATACTTTATTATTTTTCTCCTGTTTTTAATTTAATGATTTCTTTGATTGTTTGGGTGATTTTTCCTTATTTGACTTATATGTGTTCATTTTCTTATGGGTTTTTGTTTTTTTTATGTTGTACTAGATTAGGTGTTTATACTGTAATAATTGCTGGTTGATCTTCTAATTCAAATTATTCACTATTAGGCTCTTTACGTTCTGTGGCTCAAACAATTTCATATGAAGTTAGATTAGCTTTGATTTTGTTGTCTTTAATTATTTTAATTGGTAGTTTTAATATATTTGATTTTTTTAATTATCAATTATATTGTTGGTTTGTTGTTATCTCTTTTCCTTTAGCTTTGGCTTGTTTTGCTTCTTGTTTAGCTGAAACAAATCGTACTCCTTTTGATTTTGCTGAAGGTGAGTCTGAACTGGTTTCTGGATTTAATATTGAGTATGGTGCCGGTGGGTTTACTTTAATTTTTTTAGCTGAGTATACTAGAATTGTTTTTATAAGAATGTTACTAGCTTTGATTTTTTTGGGAGGTGATTTTTATTCTTTTATATTTTTTATTAAGCTTGCTGTTGTTTCATTTGTTTTTATTTGAGTTCGTGGAACTTTACCTCGTTTTCGTTATGATAAATTAATATATTTGGCTTGAAAAAGTTTTTTACCTTTGTCTTTGAATTTTTTTATTTTCTTTATTGGTTTAAAAATTTTATTGTTTTCTTTTATTTAGTTAAATTTTTCAAGAAATACAAAGTTAATAGAAGAGTTAAACTTCTAGTTTTATGTTTTCAAAACATATGCTTTCCCTAAGCTAATTAACTATTTAATTTATTCCTTAATTAGCTTGTCTCACATTGTTGCTACATGAACGTTGATAATAAAGTAAGTAAAATAAACAATTGTTAGGATTTGTCCAGTTATAATATACGGTTCTTCAACTGGTCGTTTTCCAATTCATGTTAATAAACATACTACAACTACTATGATTCAGAATAAAATTTGATTAATAGGGTAAAATTGAATTCCCCGGAATGGTGTTTTATTATAAAATGGTATAATTATTAAAATTCTAATTGATAAAAATAGAGCAATAACACCTCCTAATTTATTAGGAATTGATCGTAGAATTGCATATGCAAATAAGAAGTATCATTCTGGTTGAATATGGACTGGAGTAACTAGAGGATTTGCCGGCACAAAGTTGTCCGGGTCTCCTAAAAGGTATGGATTAATTAAACATAATATGATTAATAATGATGTTATTAATACAATAGTAATTAAATCCTTAAACGTGAAGTATGGGTGAAAAGGAATTTTTTCAATATTACCATTTAATCCTAATGGATTATTTGACCCTGTTTGGTGTAGGAAAAATAAGTGAATTGCAGCTATAGCTGCAATTACAAACGGTAAAACAAAATGGAATGTAAAGAATCGATTTAGTGTTGCGTTATCTACGGCAAATCCTCCTCATACTCATTGGACTAAATCTGTTCCTAGATATGGGATTGCAGATAGTAAATTTGTAATTACTGTTGCACCTCAGAAAGATATTTGCCCTCAAGGTAAAACATATCCTATAAATGCGGTTGCTATAACAAGGAATATAATTACTGTTCCAATTATTCATGTATGTATATACATATATGACCCATAATAAATTCCTCGTCCTACATGAAGGTAAATACAAATGAAGAATATAGATGCTCCGTTTGCATGTAATGTTCGAATGATTCAACCATTATTTACATCTCGACAAATGTGAACAACACTTCTGAATGCTATTTCAATATTTGATGTATAGTGTATAGCTAAAAATAATCCAGTTACAATTTGGATTACTAAACATAATCCTAGTAGTGATCCGAAATTTCATCAGAATGAAATATTTGTTGGTGCTGGTAAATCTACTAATGAATTATTAAGGATTTTAATTAAAGGGTGTCTTAATCGCAAGGGTTTATTCATTAGTTTATCTTATTTTTCGGATAGGTCCTTGATTAATATTTGTAATTTTGACTACTGCTAATAATGCTAGGAATAGGTAAATTATTATTATAATTGTAATGATAAATGTCGGGTTATTATATAATTTTTCTAAAGATATAGTTATTTCTTGAAAATTAATTGAATTATTGATATTTATAGTTTCTGTGTTTTTAAAGAAGTCTATAAGTATAATTTTATCAAGAATAATTAATGTGAATATAATTGAAATTCATGATGTTAAAGTGAAGATTATGGTTGTTGATTTTGGTTGAAATATTTCATTTGATGCAATTCTTGTAATATAAATAAATAAAACTAATATACCACCTAAAAATGTTAAAAATAAAATGTATGATAATCAAAATCTTTCTATTATTGTTCCTGTTATTAGACCAATAAGGAATGTTTGTAAAATAATAAAAAGTATTATTGATATAGGGTGATTTAATTTGATGAAATTAATATTTATTACATTAGATAGTGTTATAATTATTATTTTAATCATTTACAGGGGTTAGTTTATTAAAATATTGGTTTTGGGGACCGAGGATAGAAAGCTTTTTCTACCCCTGAAGTTTTAAAAGTGGGGGCTGACCTTATTTCCGGTTTACAAGACCGGCGTTTTTTTTAAACTATTAAAACTAATGTTTATATTTTCTATTTTTACTTCTTTATTGATTTATTTTTCTGGTGTTTATGTCTTTTCTTCTAAACGTAAACATTTATTGATGGTTCTTCTGAGATTAGAATATATTGTTCTTTCTTTATTTATATTGATTGTTATTTTTCTAATTGAGTTTGATTATGATTATTTTTTTCCAGTTATTTTTTTGGTTTTTTCTGTGTGTGAAGGTGCTTTGGGTTTATCTGTATTGGTTTCTATAATTCGTTCTCATGGTAATGATTTTTTTAATTCTTTTGGGTTGTCTTTATGTTAAAATATTTATTTATAACTGTTTTTTTGATTCCTCTTTGTTTATTAAATAATTGTTGATGGTTGGTTCATTCTTTAATGTTTCTGTCTAGATTTTTATTTATGATTTGTGTTTATTCTTATTCTGATTTGAATATAATTAGATATTATTTTGGGGTTGATTATTTTTCTTTTAGATTAATTTTGTTGAGTTTTTGAGTTTGTTCTTTAATGATTACTGCTAGAGGTTCTGTTTATTTATCTTCTTATTATTCTAATTTTTTTGTTTTTATAGTTCTTTTGTTAATAATTATGCTTTATTGCTCTTTTGCTAGATTAAGTTTATTGTCTTTTTATATTTTTTTTGAGGCTAGATTGGTTCCTACTTTGCTTTTAATTTTGGGTTGAGGTTATCAACCTGAACGTTTACAAGCTGGTATTTATTTGATTTTCTATACTTTGGTTGCTAGATTACCTTTATTGTTGGTTTTATTAAAGGTTTATGATTTTTCTGGTACTCTTTATTTTCCTTTATTAATAGATTTTGGTTCTTATTATTTTATATTTTATGTTTTTATAATTTTGGCTTTTTTAGTTAAGATACCTATATTTTTATTTCATCTTTGGTTACCAAAGGCTCATGTTGAGGCCCCTATTTCCGGTAGAATAATTCTTGCTGGTGTTTTGTTGAAGTTAGGTGGTTACGGTATTTTTCGTGTAATAAAGGTTATTTCTTATTTGGGTGTAAGTTTTAATTATTTTTGATTGGGTTTAGGTCTATCTGGTGGTGTTGTTGTTAGATTTATTTGTTTTCGTCAGGTTGATTTGAAGTCTTTAATTGCATATTCTTCTGTTGCTCATATAAGTATAGTTATTGGTGGTTTAATAACTATGAATTGATGGGGTTGTATGGGTTCTCTTTCTTTAATGGTTGGTCATGGGTTATGTTCTTCTGGTTTATTTTGTTTGTCAAATATTATTTATGAGCGGTTGGGTAGTCGTAGATTATTAATTAATAGGGGTATAATTAATCTTATACCAAGAATGGCTCTTTGGTGATTTCTTTTAAGATCTTCTAATATAGCGGCTCCTCCTTCTTTGAATTTGGTTGGTGAATTAAGTTTATTAAATAGAATTATATCTTGATCTACTTTTAGATTTTTGGTATTAATTTTTTTATCTTTTTTTAGAGCTGTTTATACTTTGTACATATATTCTTATTCTCAGCATGGTTCTTATTATTCTGGGGTTTATACTTGTTCTCTTGGTTATTTACGTGAATATCATCTTTTATTTTTACATTGAATTCCTTTAAATATTCTTTGTTTAAAGGGTGAGTATTTTTTTGTTTAGTTGCTTAAGTATTTTAATAAAAATATTGTTTTGTGGGATCAATGATATGAAATCTTTCATCTTAGGCCGTGTATATATTTTCTATTTGTTCATTGAGTTTTTTTTCTTTATTTTTATCTAGAACTTTAATTTTTATTTTAGGGATTTATTATTTAATAATTGATTATAGAGTTTTTATTGAGTGAGAGCTTTTTAATTTAAATGGTTCTATGGTGGTTATGACTTTGATTTTAGATTGAATATCTCTTATTTTTATGTCTTTTGTTATATATATTTCTTCTTTAGTTATTTATTATAGAGAGGATTATATATCTGGTGAAAAGAATATGAATCGTTTTATTATTATTGTTTTAATATTTATTCTTTCTATAGGTTTTTTGATTATTAGTCCTAATTTAGTTAGAATTTTGTTAGGTTGGGATGGTTTAGGTCTGGTTTCTTATTGTTTAGTTATTTATTATCAAAATGTTAAGTCTTATGGTGCTGGTATATTAACTGCTTTGTCTAATCGAATTGGTGATGTTGCTATTTTGATTTCTATTGCTTGAATATTAAATTTTGGCGGCTGAAATTATATTTATTATTATGATTTTATTTCTGGTTCTTTTGAAATAAAAATTATTACTATATTGATTGTTTTGGCGGCTATAACTAAAAGAGCTCAGATTCCTTTTTCTTCTTGACTTCCTGCAGCTATGGCTGCTCCTACCCCTGTTTCTGCTCTTGTTCATTCATCAACTCTTGTTACTGCTGGGGTTTATTTGTTAATTCGTTTTAGCCCTATGCTTGATACTTATAATTGTGGTTGGTTTTTGTTGTTAATTGGTTGTATAACTATATTTATGGCTGGGTTGGGAGCAAATTTTGAATTTGATTTAAAAAAGATTATTGCTCTTTCTACTTTAAGACAACTTGGTTTAATAATGAGAATTTTAGCTATAGGTTATCCAAAGCTTGCTTTTTTTCATTTATTAGCTCATGCATTATTTAAGGCGTTGTTATTTATGTGTGCAGGTTCAATAATTCACAATTTAAAGGATTCTCAAGATATTCGTTTTATAGGTTCTATTGTAAATTTTATACCTTTGACTTCTGTTTGTTTTAATGTTTCAAGATTATCTTTGTGCGGTATGCCTTTTTTAGCTGGTTTTTATTCTAAGGATTTAATTCTTGAGATGGTTTGTTTGAGTTGAATTAACTGTTTAATTTTTTTCTTGTACTTTTTTTCTACTGGTTTAACTGCTTCTTATTCTTTTCGTTTGTTTTATTATTCTATATCTGGTGATAATAATTTTTATTCGAGTTTTTCATTTGATGATAGGGGTTATTATATTTCTTTTGGTATAGTTGGTTTATTATTTGTTGCTGTATTTGGTGGTAGATTATTATCTTGGTTAATTTTTCCTGTTCCTTATGTAATTGCTTTGCCTTATTATTTGAAATTTTTAACTATTTCTGTGGTTATTTTAGGTGCTTATTTTGGTTACTTGATCTCTAATTTGAATTTTTCTCAAAATTTGTTTTCTTTAAATATGTTATCGTTTGTCAGATTTGCTGGTTCTATATGGTTTATGCCTTTTCTTTCAACGAAGTTTATTAGATATTTGCCTTTAAAGGTTGGTTATTATTCTTCTAAGTCTTTTGATTATGGCTGGGGGGAGATATTAGGTGGTCAAGGTCTTTATAGTTTATTTGTTTATTTAATTTCTTACATTCAAAGTTGATATGATTTAAATTTTAAGATTTATTTATTAACTTTTATTTTTTGGATGTTTTTTATTATAACATTGTTTTTCTTATACCTGGATAGCTTATAGATAGAGCGTGACACTGAAGATGTTAAGGAAATATTTTTATTTTTAGGTATATTTATAAATATTTATATATTATTTTTACAGTGAAAATGTAATGTTTTATTTAAACTATATAAATTAGAAATGTTAACGGAGTTTAACCGCTAATATAAAAAGTTAGCAGCTTTCATATTGGCATTACATTTCCTTAATTGGAACATTAATTGTTCAATTATATTATTAACAGTAATACGCCTCTTTTTGGCTTCAATTAACTAGAATAAGGGTAAAATATTACCAAATTTTCAGGTCGAAACTGATTGCAATTGTTCGCTTCTTATTCAAGTTAAGGTTGATTGATATTTCAATACTTTTTGAATGCAACCCAAATGTTATACTTAACTACAACCCTTATTCGGCTCACTTTAGTGCTCCTTGATTTCATTCGTGATATAATCCTCCTAATAGGATTATAATAAATAATATAGATGATATTGTTCAAATTAAAATGTTTGAAGTTTTTATAATGATTACGATTGGTAAAATTAGGGCGATTTCTACGTCGAAAATTAAAAAAATTACTGCAATTAGAAAAAATCGAAGAGAGAAGGGTATCCGAGCCGATCTTTTTGGATCAAATCCGCATTCAAATGGGGATCTTTTTTCTCGGTCATTAATTAATTTTTTTGATAGGATTGTGGCTAGTAGCATAACAATTATTGGTACAATAAATCTGATTATAATTCTTATGGATAATACTAAAATTGTTTCTCTTGATTAATAATCAAGCTTTTTGATTGGAAGTCAAATGTACTATTTATACTAGGGAAACAATTATCTACCTCATCAGTAAATTGAGATATATAAAAATAATCATACTACGTCTACAAAGTGTCAGTATCATGCTGCAGATTCAAATCCAAAGTGGTGATTAGGTGAGAATTGATTTATAGAATGTCGTATTAGACATGTTGTTAAAAAGATTGTTCCAATAATTACATGTAGTCCATGGAATCCTGTTGCTACAAAAAATGTTGATCCGTATACTGCGTCTGCAATAGTGAAAGGTGCTTCTCAGTATTCATATGCTTGTAGTATTGTAAAATACAATCCTAAAATTACTGTGAAGAATAATCCTTGTAATGCTTGTGTGTGATTGGATTCTATAAGTCTATGGTGTGCCCATGTAACTGTTACTCCTGATGCTAAAAGAATTGCTGTATTAAGTAGTGGAATTTGTATTGGGTTAAAAGGTTGAATTCCTATTGGTGGTCATAATATTCCTAGTTCAATTGTTGGTGCAAGTCTTCTACTGAAAAATGCTCAGAAAAATGATATAAAGAATAATACTTCAGATGCAATAAATAAAATTATTCCTCATCGAAGTCCTACTGATACAAATCCTGTATGTAATCCTTGATATGTGCCTTCTCGGACTACGTCTCGTCATCATTGAATTATTGTTAAAAGTGTGATTCCGAACCCAATTATGAATAGGTTAATATTAAATAGGTGAAATCATTTAGCTAATCCTGAAACAAGGACTATTGCTCCAATAGCTCCAGTTAGTGGTCAAGGTCTATAATCTACTAGGTGGAATGGGTGGTTTGAGTGAGTTGTTAACATAAGTTTAATATACTTCTCTAGAATATAATGTGCTTAAAATTGAGAATACATAAGCTTGAATTATTGCAACTGCTGATTCTAGAATTAATAATAATATTTGTCCAATAATTAGTAGTGAGATTAAGTTTATTGCTATTGATGGTCCTGTATTACCTAATAATGTTAATAATAAGTGTCCTGCAATTATATTTGCTGCTAGTCGAACTGCTAAGGTTCCTGGTCGGATAACGTTTCTAATAGTTTCAATTAATACTATAAATGATATTAGTGCTGGTGGTGTTCCTTGAGGAACTAGATGTGCAAATATGTGATTTGTGTGGTTAATTCATCCAAATAATATAAATCTAAGTCATATAGGTAGTGCGATTGCAAATGTTAATGCTAAGTGTCTAGTTCTTGTGAAAATATATGGGAATAATCCTATAAAGTTATTAAATAATATTATGATAAAGATTGAAATGAAAATAAATGTTGTTCCATTAAATGATTTTGGTCCTAATAATGTCTTGAATTCATTGTGTAATGTTATGTTTAATTTATTTCAAACAATATTAATTCGAGATGGTACTAATCAAAATAGTGATGGAATTAATAATAGTCCTAGAAATGTTCTAGTTCAATTTAATGATAAGTTAAAGATGTTAGTTGATGGGTCAAATGTTGAGAATAGGTTTGTTATCATTTTCAAATTAAATTTTTCTTTTCAATTTCTCCTTTTTCTGCTCTTTTAATAATTAAAGGTTTAAATGAGAAAAAGTTTATTTGATTAAATAAAATTAATACGAAAGAAAATAAAATAAATAGTGAGAATCATATAAGAGGTGATATTTGAGGGATTTAGATAATTATTCCTCATCAGAAGTAGTCGTTAATCTACTATTGTTTGGTTTAAGAGACCATTACTTACTTTCAGTCATCTAATGTTCAAGGTGTACTAATTTTTAGTTATTTTAGATTGACATTCTAATGTTATATTTTAACTAACTCCTTAAATTATCTTTGATAATCATTTAATAAATAGGTTTACTGAAGTTCTTTCAATTACAATTGGTATAAATCTATGATTTGCTCCACAAATTTCTGAACATTGTCCAAAAAATAATCCAGGTCGGTTTATTGTAAATGTTCCTTGGTTTAATCGTCCAGGTGTAGCATCAATTTTTACTCCTAGTGCAGGTACTGCTCATGAGTGTAATACGTCTGATGCTCTTGTTAATACTCGAACTTCAGTATTTATAGGTAAAATTGTTCGGTTATCTACGTCTAGTAATCGAAATCCGTCTCTTTCTAAATCTCTTTCTGGTGTTATGTATGTATCAAATTCCACATCTACAAAGTCTGAGTATTCATATCTTCAGTATCATTGTCGTCCAATAGTTTTGATTGTAATTATTGCATCTACTGAGTCATCAAGCAAGTAAAGTAGACGAAGGGATGGTAATGCAATAAAAATTAATGTAATTGCAGGTAAAGCTGTTCAAATAGTTTCAATTAAATGTCCATGGAGTATATTTCGGTTTGTATAGTTAATAATTAATATATAACTAAGTGCATAACCTACAATAACTGTAATTATTAATAGTACAACTATAGTGTGATCATGGAAGAATGATAATTGCTCCATTAATGGTGAAGCTCCGTCTTGTAATGATAAATTTGATCATGTTGCCATATTTCTAATAAAAGGTCAAACCTTTATTTGTAGAGCTTAAATCTACTGCACTAATCTGCCATATTAGAATCTAGCAATTAGTGGTAATTCTGAGTATCTGTGTTCTGCTGGTGGGTTATTTTGTAGTCATTCTGTTGATCTACTTATATTAGCTCTGAATATAATTGCTCGATTTGTAACCATTCTTTCTCATATGATTACAATAAATATAATAATTCCAACAATTGAAATGGTTGAACCAATTCTAGATACAACATTTCATGATGTATATGCGTCTGGGTAATCAGAGTATCGTCGAGGTATACCTGCTAGTCCTAAAAAGTGTTGTGGGAAGAAAGTTAAGTTTACACCAATAAATATAATTGTAAACTGAATTTTTAATCATGTATTATTTATTGTTAAACCTGTAAATAATGGATATCATTGAATAACACCCCCTATAATTGCAAATACTGCTCCTATAGATAATACATAGTGGAAATGGGCAACTACGTAGTATGTATCATGTAGAACAATATCTAGTGATGAGTTTGCTAGTACTAGTCCTGTTAACCCTCCAATTGTAAACAGGAAAATGAATCCTAAAGCTCATAATAATGGTGGGTTAAATTTGAATTTAGTCCCGTATAGTGTTGCTAATCATCTAAATACCTTAATCCCTGTTGGTACAGCAATAATTATTGTTGCTGATGTAAAGTATGCTCGTGTATCAACGTCTATACCTACTGTAAATATATGATGTGCTCATACAATAAATCCTATTAATCCAATTGATAATATGGCATAAATTATTCCTAGAGTTCCGAATGATTCAATTTTTCCTCTTTCTTGGCATACGATGTGTGAGATAATTCCAAATCCTGGTAAAATTAAAATGTAAACTTCTGGGTGTCCAAAGAATCAAAATAAATGTTGATAAAGAATAGGATCACCCCCACCAGCAGGATCAAAGAATGATGTGTTTAAGTTCCGATCTGTTAATAATATAGTAATAGCTCCAGCTAATACTGGTAAAGATAGTAGAAGAAGTAGAGCAGTAATAGCAACTGATCAAACAAATAATGGTGTTTGATCTAAAGTTATACTTTCCGATCGTATATTAATTGCCGTTGTAATAAAATTTACTGCTCCTAAAATTGATGACACACCTGCTAAATGAAGTGAAAAAATGGCTAAATCTACTGATCCCCCACCGTGAGCAATAGCTCCGGCTAGTGGAGGGTAAACTGTCCATCCGGTACCAGCTCCATTATCTACTATGGAGGAAGTGAGAAGAAGTGTTAATGATGGAGGTAAAAGTCAGAATCTTATATTATTTATTCGTGGAAATGCTATATCTGGTGCTCCAATTATTAAAGGTACAAGTCAATTACCAAATCCACCAATTATAATTGGTATTACTATAAAGAAAATTATTACAAATGCGTGGGCTGTAATAATAACATTATAGATTTGATCGTCTCCAATTAAAGACCCTGGCTGTCCTAATTCAGCTCGAATAAGTATACTTATTGATGTTCCTACTATTCCAGCCCATGCTCCAAATATAAAATATAAAGTACCAATGTCCTTATGGTTTGTTGAGAATAATCATTTTTGCGGTAAGATGGCTGAATTAATAGGTGGTAGACTGTAAATCTACTTATGAGAATTATTTCTCTCTTACCAAAATAATGTGGTTTTATATTCAATCATGATTCTAGACTGCAATTCTAGAGGTGTAAAGTTATTACTAAGGCCTAAAAGATCTTCCTTTTAATTATAACTTTGAAGGTTATTAGTTTGCTTAACTTAAGTCCTTAGTATATAGAAATTAAGGTTGATGTTGCAATCAATCCAAGTGTTGAAATTATTACGGTTATTGGTAAAATAAATCTTGGTTTTTGGTTTTTAATTCTTATTGATCATGAATTTTCAGTGTAGGATATAATTAATGCTGAGAATCTAATTCGTATATAATAATAGAGTGTAATTGTGGTTAATACTACTATGATTCTCACTATAATTGCTATATTGTTTTCTACTAATGATTGTATAATGATTCATTTTGGTAAGAATCCAAGGAATGGTGGTAAACCACCTAATGATAATAGTGATAGAAATATTATAAATTTAATTTCTGTTTTTATGTTTTTTGCTGTATAAATTTGGTTTATGAAGAATAAGTTTATTTGTTTGAAAATTAAAACTAGGATTAATCTTATTAGTGAATAAATAACGAAGTAGATTTCCCATATGTTTTCTCTTACAATTAATGATCTAATTATTCAACCTAGGTGTCTAATTGATGAATATGCAAGAAGTTGGCGTAGTGATGTTTGATTTAAACCACCTAAAGCTCCGATAATAATTCTTAAGATGGTGATTGTAAAAATGAAGGTTCTTAGTTGAATACAGTATGATAAGGTTAACATAGGGGCGATTTTTTGTCAGGTTATTAATGTCAAACAGTTAATTCAGTTTGATGCTCCTATAACTTCGGGAAATCAAAAGTGGAATGGAGCTGCCCCGATTTTTAATAATAATCTTGATCTGATTATAATTGATGGGATAATTTCTTTTTCCCATATTATAGGGTTCTTTATTTGAATCATCAAAATTGAGAATAATAATATTGTTGAAGCTATTGCTTGTACAATAAAATACTTAATTGATGATTCATTTATTATTATATTTTTATTATTTGCTAATATGGGAATAAACGAGAGTAAGTTGATCTCTAGTCCTATTCAAACTCCAAATCAAGAGTTTGATGAAATGGACAGGATCGTTCCTATCATTAATGTTGATAGGAAGAGAAGTTTTGTAGAGTTGTTGGTCATTAAAAAGGAGAGGATTAATGCCTCTATAAACGGGGTATGAACCCATTAGCTTATTTAGCTTACCTTTTTATAATTACATTAAGGTGTATGATGCACATTAGTTTTTGATACTAAAAGGGATAGTTTAATTCTATCTTATGTAATGAGAGTAATATTAATTACTTTATTTACCCTATCAAGGTAACCCTTTAATCAGGCATCTCATT